TACTGTTCATTTTGTTTACCTCTTTACTGTTCAAAGATCAAAGAGAAAAAAATTCGGTTATTCCATTACGTGGATACACATTGGGAAACAACATAGTAGTTGTCCAACGAGATACTGCACATCCTAAAATATTGTCTTGGGCGAGTCACATATTGCGCCGCTTGTTTTAGTTTTACTATTTTAGAAATTTTATTTATGTTTTGCTTGTTTTATTGAACCCATTTCATATCATGGTTCAAACGTTAAAAGTCGACGGGTTTTACTAATCCTTTTCGAAATCCGAAGAAGTTCCCATGGATCATTTGTCAACTCCTCAATCAATGACTTCTTCGTCGGGAATGCTAACTAAAAGATTATTTTATTATACCCATCGAAGAAGTCATTGATTCTTTCGATCGGGATTCATATTGAAAATAATCAGAAATCTAGGAATTCTAATCGTAAAAGTAGCTTTCGATTATTTCAAATTAATTTAATTGAAATCAACACAAATTAAATATTGAAATCAACACAAATTAAATACAAATAGATAAAGCAAAGAAATAGAATTGGGATACTATAATAATATACATTATCACTATATATATTATATATACGTAATTAAATAGATTTCTATATATATAGAAAAGGAATATGATGATACTATTGTAGATTGATCTATATTAATCTATATTAAATTAACCCGCATTACAATACAACTTTATACACTACAATACCAATACTAGATAGTATGGTAGAAAGAAATATCTGAATCTTTCTACCATACTATTGTATCTCATAGAATACGACTGATTCTAGTCTGCCCATTTCATTTAAGACGCGAAATTTTTATCCTTTTCTTCTCTGCAATTATGGATAAGAAATAAAAAATCAAGTTTAATTCAAATTAATCACCTTGGCTGACTGTTTTTACGTATATTATAAGTAAAAAAGCAGTAGGAACTAGAATAAACAGTGCAGTAGCAATAAATGCGAGAATATTTACTTCCATAATCTCATTGTTTAATTTTTCTTTAATTCGCAATAACTCGGGAGTTAATCCCATAGAGATAATAAATCTTTCGCCTGTAAATTCAATGGGATGCATTACATCTCGATGATATCGAATCGGATCAATATCATGAATAACAATATCGGAGCTATCAAATCGATTCATCGTCAAGAATTGAATAGTATAACATAGGACGATCTTTTATCCATACTGAACTCAAAATTTGATTCCCGATACAATCAATAATTCCTTTATTTATTTATCATTCTTTTCCATTCTTTCTTTTCTATAACCTACCGCCCTCTTTGTACAATCATCTGATGAAGTATCATCTAACCGCCTTTCCACTTACCATTGGTTCTAAACAAACCCCAACAAACAATAGAAGCTCAATGAAAAAAAAGGAAGGAGCTAAGTTATAAACTCCTTTTTTTAATGATCCAATCTTCTTGGAAAACAAAAGAAGTATGATAAAGACGAGTACAAATTCCGGTATAAAAAAATCGAATATTCCATCAAATTAACTATTTTTTTATATATTTATATATAAATTTAAAAAGTTTGTTCTTTCAAGGAAAAACCCTTATAAAAAAAAAATTCATTACCTCGCTAATAAAAAAGTGATCCTTGTTTGATCTTTATTTTTTGAATATCCTCTTTCATTGGATTAGTAATGGGACGCATATATCAAAAGCTCAATGCGAAATTTGAATGAGATAGATTATTTCAAATTAGTAAAATTTGAAATTGAGGTTACACAAAATAGGGCCCGAAAAGGATATACTTTTATTTTAATCTTAAAAAAAAAGTATTCTATACTATTCTATACACAGTAACTATGTTCAATTTTTTTTATATTGTACAAATTCCATTTATGTATGTACTCCCGGAAAACATACAATACTCTACTCTATTTCATATTTCACAGATCGGGAGTAATTGAAAAAGCCAGACCCAGTACAGTACGGTACGGTATCCCGTGGAATCCTGAATCTGATGCTAATAATATAATAATTGTACTAATCCACATATGCCTCTCTCCCATCAATCGAATCGGTACTAGTCGAAGAAATGGAAATTCCCCCATTTGGTTGATGATAAATGTGAAACGAAAAAGAAAAAAAGAAGAGGGATCACTGTTGGGAATGAAATTATGTTATTTGGACTTCTTTTCACAAAAAATAGAGAGATGAATTGATATAGTTTTTTATTGGATTTGGATTCGTCGGGACTGACGGGGCTCGAACCCGCAGCTTCCGCCTTGACAGGGCGGTGCTCTGACCAATTGAACTACAATCCCAAGTAAATACCATAATAAAATAAAGTATACATATTTTTATGATTTCATTCTAACCCTTTCAATTTCGATTAGAATTGGCGTGTTGTAACAGAGCTGCGAGTGTGATATATCGATACCCATATGTATATGTACTTTAGTGAGAGCAGCCGGTATTACTAGTAATCCTTTCGTTATTGCCAAATCAATTGGATAATCACTCGTTCAATCAA